GCTTCGGTAATACTAAGTGGAGGTCCGAACTGACTGATGTTGAAAAATCAGCAGATGAGCTGTGGTTAGGGGTGAAATGCCAATCGAATTCGGAGCTAGCTGGTTCTCCCCGAAATGTGTTTAGGCGCAGCGGTTAGCGTTATAGCTTAGGGGTAAAGCACTGTTTCGGTGCGGGCTGGTAATTCGGTACCAAATCGACGCAAACTAAGAATACTAAGTGTATAGCTAACCAGTAAGACTATGGGGGATAAGCTCCATTGTCAAGAGGGAAACAGCCCAGATCACCAGCTAAGGCCCCTAAATAATTACTAAGTGGTAAAGGAGGTGGGAAGACTTAAACAACCAGGAGGTTTGCTTAGAAGCAGCAATCCTTTAAAGAGTGCGTAATAGCTCACTGGTCGAGTAATCCTGCGCCGAAAATGAACGGGACTAAGTAATTTGCCGAAGCTGTGAGATATTAACAATAATAATAAATAATTATATCGGTAGGGGAGCGTTCTGTTATAGATTGAAGCGTTAGCGTAAGCGGGCGTGGACGAAGCAGAAGTGAGAATGTCGGCTTGAGTAGCGAAAACATGGGTGAGAATCCGATGCCCTGAAAACCTAAGGTTTCCTCCGGAAGGCTCGTCCGCGGGGGGTAAGTCAGGACCTAAGGCGAGGCTGAAAAGCGTAGTCGATGGACAATAGGTTAATATTCCTATACTATTCTTTATTGGCAACGAGGGACGAAGACAGCTAAACTAGCCAAATATTGGTTATTGGTTTAAGTGTACGAGGTGTTGAGAAGTAGAGAAAATACTTTGAGCTGAGTCATGAATACGGAATAACGTGCGCGTTATATGAAGTAGTTGATGTTATACTTCCAAGAAAAGCTTGCACTGCCATAAATAAAGAATACCTGTACTCTAAACCGACACAGGTGGGTTGGTAGAGTATACCAAAGGGCGCGAGATAACTCTCTCTAAGGAACTCGGCAAAATAACCCCGTAACTTCGGGAGAAGGGGTACCTATTAGGTTGCAATAACAAGGTCCAAGCGACTGTTTACCAAAAACACAGGTCTCCGCTAAGTTGTAAGACAACGTATGGGGGCTGACGCCTGCCCAGTGCCGGAAGGTTAAAGAAGTTGGTTAGTTTTTTAACGAAGCTGATAACTGAAGCCCCGGTGAACGGCGGCCGTAACTATAACGGTCCTAAGGTAGCGAAATTCCTTGTCGGGTAAGTTCCGACCCGCACGAAAGGCGTAACGATTTGGACACTGTCTCAGAGAGAGACTCGGTGAAATAGACTTGTCTGTGAAGATGCGGACTACCTGCACCAGGACAGAAAGACCCTATGAAGCTTTACTGTAACTTGAAATTGGTTTCGGGTTTTATTTGCGCAGCATAGGTGGGAGGCTTTGACGTTACTCTTACGGGAGTAATTGAGCCATCAGTGAGATACCACTCTAATAAAACTAGAATTCTAACCCTGTATCGTTAGCCGGTCAGGGGACAGTTTCAGGCGGGCAGTTTGACTGGGGCGGTCGCCTCCTAAAAGGTAACGGAGGCGTACAAAGGTTTCCTCAGATCGGTCAGAAATCGATCGAAGAGTGTAAAGGCATAAGGAAGCTTGACTGTGAGACCTACAAGTCGAACAGAGACGAAAGTCGGTCTTAGTGATCTGGCGATATTGAGTGGAAAAGTCGTCACTCAACGGATAAAAGTTACTCTAGGGATAACAGGCTGATCTCCCCCAAGAGTTCACATCGACGGGGAGGTTTGGCACCTCGATGTCGGCTCATCGCATCCTGGGGCGGTAGTACGTCCCAAGGGTTGGGCTGTTCGCCCATGAAAGCGGTACGTGAGCTGGGTTCAGAACGTCGTGAGACAGTTCGGTCCATATCCGGTGTAGGCGTTAGAGTATTGAGAGGATTCTTCTTTAGTACGAGAGGACCGAGAAGAACATACCGCTGGTGTACCAGTTATCATACCAATGGTAAACGCTGGGTAGCTACGTATGGAAAGGATAACCGCTGAAAGCATCTAAGTGGGAAGCTCACCTCAAGATGAGTACTCTTATTGTGAAAGCAAGTAAGATCACGGCAAGACTAGCCGTTACATAACCGCTCTTTTAAGAACGGTTTGCAAATAGGCATCAAGTAGAAGTATAGTAATATATTAAGCTGAGATGTACTAATAGATCGAGGACTTGAACTTTTTTCTAGCTTTAAAAAATATTGTCTTGGTGTTTAAAGGATAGTGGAACCACATTGATCCATTTCGAACTCAATGGTGAAACGCTATAACAGTTACAATACTTAAGGAGGAGTCCTTTGGGAAGATAGCTTATGCCAAGACTTTTATGTTTGAATTAGAATTAAAAAAATAAAATAGTATCAAGAAATTTGAAAAACTATTACTTAGGGTTATGTAATTTTTATTCAATGGAATACGCAATTATAGAAGCCAGTGGTCGTCAATTTTGGGTAGAACCTAAAAAATTTATTGAGTTTAATAGATTGATTCTTAAAATCGGTAGCACTATTTTAATCAAACGAGTTTTATTTGTTAAACAGAAAACAAATACTCTTATCGGACAACCCTATTTAAACAATGTTGTAGTAAAGGGAGTAGTTAGTAAACATTTTTTAGGGCCAAAAATCCTTGTGTTTAAAATGAAACCCAAAAAGAAATATCGTAAAAAGATTGGACATAGACAAAAATTAACTAGATTATTAATTAATAAAATTGAATAATTTTATTGGCAATTTAATCCATATGTTGATTACTTTAATTGGTGTATTTACTATATTAATTTAGTTCTAAAATATAAACTTGGAGTATAAATAATTGTGTCTATTGGAATATTTGGAAATAAAATTGGCATGACGCAAGTTTTTGATAAAGACGGTTTAGCTTTGCCCGTAACTGTAGTACGTATTGGTTCATGTTTTATTACTCAAATTAAAACAGAAAAACTTAATGGGTATAATGCAGTTCAAATTGGGCATTCAAAAGGGCGAACGTTAAATCTAAAAAAAGCTGAATTAGGACACTTAAAGAAAAATGGGTTACCACCCTTATCTGATTTGTGTGAATATAAAGTTATGGATTTAGAAAATTACTCATTAGGCCAAATATTAAATGTTAATCATTTTGAGATTGGTCAATTTGTTAATGTTACTGGAAAATCTATAGGTAAGGGGTTTAGTGGAAACCAAAAAAGACATAAATTTAAACGTGGACCAATGACTCATGGTTCTAAAAACCATAGAGCTCCAGGGTCAATAGGACCAGGAACTACACCAGGTCGAGTGTTTCCAGGAAAGCTAATGGCAGGACAATTAGGAGCAAAGAAGATTACAGTATCAAAACTAAAAATTTTAGGAATTGATTCAAAACAAAATCTTTTAATTCTAAAAGGTAATGTACCCGGTAAACCTGGTAATTTACTAAATATTGTTCGTTCAAATTAAATTTTAATAATAAACTAAAAAATTATTTATGATTTTACAAAAAATTCTTACTTTTCCTGTTAAAATTTTAACAGGAGAAGAAAGTGGAGACGAGATAACATTAACTTTAAAATCGAAAGAAGCAACTAATACAATTAACTATGTTATTCAACGTGCCTATTTAGCCCAAAGGTCTAATGAAAGACAAGGTACTGCCAATACATTAACTAGAGCAGAAGTAAAAGGTGGGGGACGTAAACCTTGGAGACAAAAGGGTACTGGAAGAGCTCGTGCAGGTTCGAATAGATCACCTTTATGGAAAGGTGGAGGAGTTTCTTTTGGTCCTAAACCAAAATTGTATTCGAGTAAAATAAACCGTAAAGAATGGCAATTAAGTTTACGAAGCTTAGTAATCGCTAAACAAAAAGATATTACAATAATAGATAATTTTAACTTTTTAGAATATAAAACTAGTAATATTATTAAAGTATTAAATACTTTTGGTATAAATTTATTTGAAAACACATTAATTGTTGTTCCAAAAATAGAGGAGAAATTACTTAAATCTACTCGAAACATAAAAACAATTAAGTTAATAGTTGCAAATAACTTAAACTTAAAACAAGTTTTATTAGCTAAAAATTTATTGATTACTAAAGATAGTTTAAAAACAATTGAGGAAACTTATAATGGCTAGAATAAAGTTTAGTTCAAGTATTGATTTGATCAAATACCCTGTTACGACTATTAAAACAAACTTATTATTAGAAAATAACCAATATACATTCTTAGTAGATCCTAAACTAACTAAAGTTAGTATAAAAAAGGCAATTGAGTTTTTATTTGATGTAAGTGTTATTAAAGTTAATAGTTGTAATTTACCTAAGAAAAAACGTCGTGTAGGTCAATTTACAGGTGTTAGACCTCGCTACAAAAAAGTAATCGTGAAATTAGCAAAGGATAATAAAATTGATCTTTTTTCTACTAACTAATAACATAACTATTAAATAAAGAGGAAGAGGAATAATATTTATGGCTATTCGTATTTGTAAAGTTTATACTGTTGGTACAAGAAATACTGTTTTTTCTTCTTTTGATGAAATTACTAAGGCAAAACCAGAAAAAAAGTTAATTGGTAGAAATCATCGAAAAAAGGGTCGTAATAATCAAGGATTAATTACAACACGTCATCATGGTGGTGGTCATAAAAGAAGATATCGTATTATAGATTTTAAACGTAAGAAACATGATATTTTAGGTAATGTTTTTGCTATTGAATACGATCCTAATCGTAACGCTAGGATTGCATTAATTCATTATGAAAATGGTGATAAAACTTATATTATTTGTCCGGATTCTTTAAAAATTGGCAGTAAGATAATGTCTGGTCCAAATGCACCTGTTGAAATTGGTAATGCATTACCTTTAGAAAATATACCTTTAGGTACCTCTATTCACAATATAGAATTGTCTTATAATAAAGGTGGTCAAATTGTTCGAGCAGCAGGAACTTCAGCAAGAATTTTAGCAAAAGAGAATAACTATGTCACATTACGTTTACCTTCTAAAGAAATTAGGATTGTTCATAAAAGTTGTTATGCAACAATTGGTATGGTAAGTAATCGAGATAGTAATAATATTAAGTTAGGGAAAGCAGGGCGTAAACGTTGGCTGGGTATTAGACCAACAGTTCGTGGTTCTGTTATGAATCCTTGTGACCATCCACATGGTGGTGGAGAAGGTCGTGCAACTATTGGACGTCCTAAAGCTTATACTCCTTGGGGTAAAGCTGCACTTGGTGTTAAAACAAGAAAAAAAGAGAAGTACAGCGATATTTATATAGTTCGTTCAAGAGTATAAGACTAACTGTTCTTTTAATTATTTTTATAATTTTATCTTCAAATAAATTTATGGCAAGATCTTTTCGTAAAGGCCCTTTTATAGCTTATCATTTGCTACAAAAAATTGAAAAAATGAATGAAACTGGAAAAAAAACTTCAATTAAGACTTGGTCACGCTCATCTATGATTATTCCAGCGATGATCGGCCATACAATTTCAGTATACAACGGTAAAAAACATATCCCACTTTTTATATCTGACCAAATTATTGGGCATAAGCTTGGAGAATTTATACCAACTAGAAACTTTCGTTCACATATAAAAAGTAGTGATAGACGTACAAAAAAGAAATAAATATTTAACAAATAAATGACAAATAAACAAACAGCAAAAGCTGTCAGCAAATATATTAGAATATCATCACATAAAGTTCGACGTGTTTTAGATCAGATTCGTGGGCGTTCATATTTAGAAGCTTTAATGTTATTACAATTTATGCCTTATAGAGCTTGTGGTCCAATTTGGCAAGTATTAAATTCAGCCGCTGCAAATGCTGAAAATAATAATGGTCTGAATAAAGAAGACCTAATTGTTAAAACAGTTTTTGCTGATCAAGGTCCAGTATTACGTAGGTTTAGACCACGTGCACAAGGTAGAGGTTATCAAATCCGTAAACCAACTTGTCATATTACCATAATTTTAGAACCTAATACTTAATAGATTCATAAATAAATTTTTAATAAAACTAATACGAGACTAGATTATGGGACATAAAACACATCCTTTGGGCTTTAGACTGGGAATTGTACAAAAAGATAGATCATTATGGTATAGTGGAACAAATTCTTATATTTCTTTTTTAAAAGAGGACTATACGATCCGAGAATATATCTCTAAATTTTTGATTTCAAATAACGTTGGTTATTCAGGGATTACTAAACTTATTATTAAACGTAACGAGACAAAAAAAAGACTTTATATCGAGATACAATCTGTAGTACCTGGTCGTATTGTAGGTAAATCAGGATCATTATTAAGAACATTAGATCAAGAACTTAGTGCACTTCTAAAAAACAAAAAAGTTTTAATTAACATTGTTGAGATTTCAAAACCATATACGGAAGCTAGTATATTAGTTGACGTTTTAGTAAAAAAACTAGAAGAACGAGTTTCATTCAGAAAATGTATCCGAGAAATTCTTCGACGTTACAGAACAGAAGATGAATTAAAAGGAATTAAAGTTCAAATAGCCGGTCGGTTAAATGGCGCTGAGATTGCAAGAACAGAATGGGTTCGTGAAGGACGTGTTCCGCTTCAAACATTACGTGCTAATATTGACTATTCTTATAAAGTAGCTCAAACAACATATGGTATTTTAGGAATTAAAATATGGCTTTTTAAAAATGAGATATTAGCGAAAAAAATTATTTAATAACATTACAAAATTTAAGAAAATGCTTAGCCCTAAAAAAACAAAATTTCGAAAACAACACCGTGGTAGATTAAAAGGGAAAGCTTCAAGGGGAAATAAAATTAGTTTTGGTGATTACGCTATACAAGCACTAGAACCTACTTGGTTAACGTCTCGTCAAATCGAAGCTACAAGAAGAACAATTACAAGATACACAAAACGTGGTGGTAAGTTATGGATAACGGTTTTCCCAGACAAACCAGTAACTGCAAGAGCCGCGGAATCAAGAATGGGATCAGGGAAAGGGTCAGTTGAATATTGGGTAGCTGTAGTTAAACCCGGAACTATTTTGTTTGAATTAAGTGGTGTTCCTTTAAAACTTGCAAAAGAAGCAATGATAATTGCTTCTTATAAGTTACCAATTAAAACAAAATTTCTTATAAATTAAAGAAGAAAGTATAACTATTATGAGTTTACCGAAAATCGATGAAATTAAAAACTTAGATAAAAATGAGTTAGAAAATGAGATTTTAAATATAAAAAAACAATTATTTAAATTGCGTTTACGCCGTGGAGCAAAACAATCTTTTAAATCGCACCAATTTAAACATGGAAAGCATAGGTTAGCACAGTTATTAATGATACAAAAAAGTAATTAAAAAATTATCTTAAGGAATAATGATTTATGGTTAAATTGCAGAGACTTGGTATTGTAATAAGCAATAAAATGCAAAAAAGTGTTGTTGTTGCTGTTGAGTATCGTTATAAACATAAGTTTTATTCAAAAATTATAGTTAGAACAAAACGTTATTTAGCACATGATGCAGAGGATAGTTGTAATATTGGGGATGAAATATTATTAGAGGAAAGTAGACCATTAAGTAAAAAAAAACGTTGGATAGTAAAAAAAATACTAAATAAAGCAGTAATCGTTAATTAAGGTTTTAAAAATTATTATGATACAACCACAGACGTATTTAACAGTGGCAGATAATACAGGTGCAAAAAAAATTATGTGCATTCGTGTACTAGGTGGTCGTCGCAAATATGCAAAACTTGGTGATATTATTATTGGGGTTGTAAAGGAAGCAACGCCAAATATGCTAACTAAAAGATCTGATATTGTTAAAGCTGTTGTTATAAGAACAAAAAAAGCTGTCTCACGTAAAGATGGTACTAGTATTAGTTTTGATGATAATGCAGCCGTTATTATTAATATGGATAAAAATCCAAAAGGTACAAGAATTTTTGGCCCAATTGCAAGAGAAATTCGTGATAAAGATTTTACTAAAATTGTTTCATTAGCCCCTGAGGTTATTTAAATGAAGAAAAAAGCTACTGTAAAAATGAAGGTACACGTAAAAATAGGCGAAAAAGTAAAAATAATTTCTGGTCAAGAAAAAGGAAAAGTAGGGCTTGTAAAAAAAATCATAAAACAAGAAAACAAACTTATTATTGAAGGTATCAATGTAAGGATTAAACATGTTAAGCCTACTCGACCTCAAGAGAATGGTGAAATTAAAAGGATTGAATTTCCAATCCATAGTTCAAATGTATCACTTTACCAGGAGTAATATTTTATGATAAATGATAATGAAATTGAGGCAAAAAATTTAAAAATTTTATACAAAGATTTAGTATTCCCTAATTTAGTTAAACAGTTTAACTATAAGAATAACCATCAAGTTCCAAAATTAGTTAAAATTCAGCTAAATTGTGGATTAGGTGTCGATGGTCAAAATAACAAAACATTACAAAAGTCTGTTGAGGAAATCCGTTTAATCACAGGACAACAGCCAATATTAACAAAAGCAAAGAAATCCATAGCAGGCTTTAAAGTCCGAGAAGAAATGGTTTTAGGTATAACGGTAACTCTTAGAAGTAAGAAAATGTATGCTTTCTTAGAAAAATTAATTCATCTTGTTTTACCAAGAATTAGAGATTTTAGGGGTTTAAGTTTGAAAGGTTTTGATCGTAATGGTAATTATAATTTTGGATTAAAAGAGCAGTTGGTATTTCCTGAAATTAGCTATGAAAATGTAGATCAAATAAAAGGCTTTAATATTTCCATAGTAACAACAGCACAAACAAAAACTGAAGGCATTGCTCTTCTTAAAGAGTTTGGTTTCCCATTAACTGATTAAAAAGGAGTATGAAAATATAGTGACAACAGATATTATTGCAGACACACTAACTCGCATTAGAAATGCAAATTTGGTTCGTCACCAAATTGTCCGAGTTATAAAGACCAAAGTAACGTATTCAGTTGTAAAAATTTTAAAAGAAGAAGGTTATATTTCTAATTTTGAAGAAATTGAAGTTTCTAATAGAAAATATTTATTACTTTGTTTAAAATATCATAGTCAAAAAAGACAACCAATCATTACAGGTATTAAAAGAATAAGTAAACCTGGTTTAAGGATTTATGTGAATAAAAGCAATTTACCTAATGTTTTAAGTAATTTAGGAATAGCTATATTATCAACTTCCAAAGGAATTCTTACAAATAATAAAGCAAAAAAATTAGGCGTCGGTGGTGAAGTTATTTGTTATATTTGGTAATAAAGGTTTAAATTTATATGGGAAGAATTGGTAAATTACCTATAAAGGTACCATCTAATGTTCAAGTTGAGGTTAATCAAAACAATATCGAGGTTTCAGGACCACATGGGAAACTTTTTAGAAAAATTTCAGATTTAATTTCAGTTGAATTACGTGATGATATCATTTACGTAACTAAAAATGAAAATACACGAATCGCGAACCAACTTTATGGTCTAACTAGAACTTTGATTAATAATATGGTGGTTGGAGTTTCACAAAAATTTGAACGTACACTTCAACTTCAAGGAGTTGGTTATCGTGCTCAATTAAAAGATAAAGATTTAGTTCTAAACTTAGGTTATAGTCATCCCGTTTTAATAGCAATACCCTTAGGTATTGAGATTAAAGTAGAAAAAAGTGTAGGGATAATTATTACAGGGTTTGATAATGAACTTGTCGGTCAATTAGCTGCAACAATAAGAAGTAAACGTCCTCCTGAACCATATAAAGGTAAAGGCATATTATATAAAGGTGAAATTATTAAACGTAAAGTAGGAAAATCAGGGAAATAATAAACTATGGGAAAGAGAGAGAAGAAAATAATTAAAGGTAATAATCTTAAACCACGCTTAGCTGTTTTTCGTTCAAACAAACATATTTATGCTCAAGTTATTGATGATTCCTGTTCAAAGACAATTATAAGTTGTTCTACTTTAGAATTAGAAGTAAGAACAAAATGCGAAAAAACTTCAAACAAACTAGCTTCAAAAATTGTCGGGGAAATTATTGGTACACGATTATTAGAAGAAAATATTAAAGAAATAATATTTGACAGAGGAAAAAAATCTTATCACGGAAGAATAAAAGAACTAGCCGAAGGTGCTAGGTTAGTTGGGTTAAGTTTTTAGTAATTATAGGTTTTAAATATAAATTTATTAAGTATTTTAGCACATTTATGACCACTCCAAATAAAAAAATTCGTTGGGAACAAAGGGTAGTAAAAATTTCTCGGGTTTCAAAAGTAGTAAAAGGTGGAAAAAAAATAAGCTTCCGTGCAACTGTTGTTGTTGGTGATATGGAAGAAAGAGTCGGGGTAGGTGTAGGTAAAGCTGAAGAAGTGAGTACTGCTATAAAAAAAGCAGAAACTGATGCAAAAAAAAATGTACTAACGATTCCTATTGCTGAAGGTAAAACAATCCCTCATGCTATGGTTGGTATAGCAGGTGGTTCTAAAGTTTTTATTAGACCTGCGGTACCAGGGACGGGGGTTATTGCTGGGGGTTCGGTACGTATTGTTTTAGAACTTGCGGGTATTAAAAATATTTTATCAAAACAACTTGGTTCTAATAATCCTTTAAATAATGCTAGAGCTACTATTGTTGCTTTACAAAGTTTAAATACAATTGAACAAGTCATGCAAAAACGACAAATATCCCTAGAACAAGTTTTAGGGAAATAAGGATAAAACTAACGAGATTAGTGGAAAAAATATTTGTTAATATAAGAAAAATATCTATTTATTTAAATTTTTCCATGAATTTACAATTACGAAGTAAAAATACTCCTTCTTTTCGACAACGTTTCTTTTTAACAATTGGCTTACTTACATTAGTTAGGATAGGTAGTTTTATACCGCTTCCGTATATAGATATTAAAACATTTTCTCCTTTATTAGAATCAAATACTTCGACAACTGCAGTTGCTTCGATTTTGAATAGTTTTTCTGGAGGTGAAAACGCTTCTTTTAGTATATTAAGTCTTGGAATTCTACCTAATATAAATGCCTCTATTATAATTCAACTTTTAACTACTATTAACCCAACCCTTTTAAAATTACAAAAAGAAGAAGGTGAATATGGTCGACGTAAGCTTGCAGATTATACCAGATATTTAACTTTTTTTTGTGCCATTATTGAAAGTATTGTCACAACTTATAGTTTTCGTCCATTAATATTTAATTGGAACATTTTGGTATTAATTCAACTAAGCCTAACATTAATAGCAGGGTCAATGATTATTCTATGGTTTAGTGAATTGATTACAAAAGATGGCATAGGTAATGGATCATCTATATTAATTTGTTTTAATATTGTTTCAAATTTCCCTGATCAACTTAGAGCTATGATTTTAGCTTTATCAAATCAAAATATTATAATTAGTTTTTTTATTGGTGGAATATTTCTATTAACAACAGTTGGGTGTATTTATATAAATGAAGCAATGGTAAAAATTCCATTAGTTTCTGCAAGTCAATTATTACGTAATGTAAATAAATTTTCATTATGGAATAATAGTAATTTACCTCTTCGTGTTAACCAAGCAGGAGTAATGCCTTTAGTTTTTACTTCTTCGGTAATGGTTATTTTATCTTCTCTGACTAATTTAATCTATGGACAACTTATTAATATCGAATTGTTTTCTTTTTTAAATTCTCTTTCTACAAATTTAACTTTGGGGATTGGAAAAATTTTTTACTGGTCTACCTATGGTATATTAGTCTTTTTTTTTACATCATTTTATTCAACTATACTTTTAGACCCAAAAGATATGACTGAACAATTTCGTAAAAATTCTGTTACAATAAAAGGAATTACTCCAGGGAAGTCAACACAAAGTTACTTATCAATAACCATTAAAAGGTTAACAATTTTAAATGCGGTATTTCTTATTGGTGTTCTTATTCTACTGAATGGTTTAGAATATTTATTACCAATAAATAATTTAAATTTACGTGGATTTGGGTTAACTTCTCAACTTATTTTGGTTAATGTTTTAGTAGATACTTTTAGAAAAGTTAGGAATTTATTAAACGCGGAAACTATGTTTTAAATTTTTGAAGCAACCAAGTAATTTAAAATGAGTGTAAATAAAAAAATTATATAATTTATAAAAAATATGAAAGTTAGACCTTCAGTAAAAAAAATGTGTGAAAAATGTAGAATTATACGTCGTCATGGTCGAGTTCAAGTAATTTGTACTAATCTTAAACATAAGCAACGACAAGGTTAAATTAAAAAAGAAAATGGAGATAAAATATGGTTCGATTTCTTGGAATAGATCTGGCAAATAATAAAAAAATTAAGTATGCTTTAACTGGGATCTACGGTATTGGTTTGTCTAGAGCGCAAGAAATTTTAGATACAGCAGGATTAAAAGATGCTGATGAAACAGGTGTAAGAACAAAAGATTTATCTGATGAAGATATTAGTAATCTGAGAAAGGTTTTAGAAAAAAATTACCAACTTGAAGCTGACCTATTCCGTTTAACAAATTTAAATATAAAAAGGTTAATGGAAAATGGTTCAATTAAAGGTCGTCGACACCGTGCAGGATTACCTGTTAGAGGTCAAAGAACAAGAACTAATGCTAGAACTAGAAGAGGAGGAAAAAAAACAGTGGCAGGAAAAAACAAGTAAATCATATTTAGAAAATTTACCCACAGGTTGGAGAATGTAAGAAATGAAAAAAAAAATGAAGCGCACTATTGTTACTGGAACTATGCATGTACACGCTACTTTTAATAATACAATTGTAACGATAAGTGATTTAAATGGAAACACATTATCATGGGCTTCATCGGGGACTGTTGATTTTAAAGGATCTCGAAAAGGTACGCCATTTGCTTCGCAAAAAGCTGCTGAAAAAGCTGCATTAATAGCTAAAGAAGCATATGGACTTAAAAGATTAGAAGTTGTTATCAAAGGTTCTGGGCCAGGTAGAGAACCTGCTATTAGAGCAGTTTATCAAAAAGGAATAAGAATCGTTTCTATAAAAGATGTAACGTTTATACCTTATAATGGGTGTCGCCCTCCTAAACGTAGAAGAGTTTAGGATGAGCTAATTTAAATTTTTTTTTTGTAAAAATAATGAAATATTTAAGTTTCATAAAAGGAACTAAAACGTATATATCTGTTATGGTTTTATACAGCTAAAATAAATAGATATTAATCAAAAGGAGATAAGTAATGAAGATAAATAGTAAATGTAAGTGTGTAGACTTAGATTTATTAAACCGTAATGAATTTTATGGACATTTTGTTTTTACTTCATTAGAACAAAGTGAGGGGACTACAATTGGTAATATGTTAAGACGTGCTTTACTTTCAAATTTATATGGGTTTCGGATTACTGGTGTTCGAGTTGCAGGTGTAAATAATGAATTCACTCCTTTAGAGGGGGTTCGTGAAGATCTTCTTGAGATTATATTAAATTTAAAAGAAATTATTATATATGATCAAAATAACACTGGGCAAGCTTGTTATGGACTATTAAAAGCACAAGGGCCGGCTATAATAACTGCAGGAGCTCTTACTTTACCTAACGGTATTAAAGTTTTAAACCCTAATACTCACTTATTAACAATCTCTGATGAATCAGTAATTGAATTAGCAATAAAAATAGAATATGGGAAATCTTATATTCTAGCTAAAAATCAAAAACTAGAAGGAGCTACAGATTTTATCCCAATCGACTCTAATTTTGCACCAGTATTGAAGGTTAATTCTTATATTAAACCATTACCGCAGGATGTTGAAAATACAAATGAGGAACTTCACCTAGAAATTTTTACTAATGGTACTTTATTACCGCATCAAGCATTGATACAAGCCCGAAATATGATAGGTTATATGTTATCAACGATTACTAATATGGAATTTCCTTGCTTTGATTATAAGGAAATAGAAAAAGAAAAATCTATTAAAAAAGATAGTGTTTCTATAAATGCACCACTAGAGATTGATAAAATAATAAAAAAAACGAAAGTAAAGTTAAAGAAGGAAACAATCGAGGATCTGGGAACGGCAATAAAATCCGAAAAAGAAAAAATTGAAATTATAGAAAAGCAAGAGAAAATTAATGTTAGTAAAAAAAGTACACCAGAAGAAAGGTTACTAAAACGCGTGACTGATATGGAGAGTGGGTCTTTAAAAGGCTTAGGTTTATCAAACCGGATAATTAAAGCTTTAAATAAAGTTAATATCAATTTTACTTGGGATTTAATGGAATACCCTTCTCCTAATTTAATAACTATAGAAGGGCTCGGTCCAAAATCAGTAGAAGAAATAAAGAATAAATTAACGCTTTTTTATGAACCACCTACTGATTAATAGTTTATATTCTTGGAATTTTTATCCGCATTCAACTTTATTATAGAATTTAATATTATTATGAAAGATACTTTTATCCCATCGAAACTTGATTTAAAACAGCAATGGTATATAATTGATGCAAAAGATAAATGTTTAGGTCGATTAGCTACAGAGGTGTCCAATTTACTAAGAGGTAAAAATAAAACTATTTTTAACCCTGCACAAGATGTTGGTGATTATATTATAATAGTAAATGCAAGTGAAATAAATGTAAGTGGTAAGAAACGAGTACAAAAATTATACTTTCGTCATTCTGGTCGACCTGGTGGAAAAATAGTTGAAAGTTTTGAAGATCTACAAATTCGTATACCAGAACGTATTCTTGAAAAAGCCATTAAAGGAATGCTACCAAAAAATCGTTTAGGTCGAAAACTATTTACAAAATTAAAAGTATACAAAGGTCAAGAGCATCCCCATATGTCTCAAAAACCTCAAAAAATAGAATTATAATAATTAAAGTCTATGACAAGTAAAAACCAAACTAATCCACATATTTATGGGATTGGTAGAAAAAAAGAATCTACAGCAATCGTTTATTTAGTACCTTTTACAGAATCAACTTCTCAAATAACATGTGAAGTAAATGGCCATAAAGCAGAACAATACTTCCAGCAAAATTTTACTTACTTAAATCAAATAAGTTTACCTTTAAAAAAAGTTAAATTAGATAAAAAGTATAAAATTATTGCGAATGTCAAAGGTGGTGGTTTAACTGGGCAGGCTGATTCAATAAGATTAGGAATTGCAAGAGCTCTTTGTAAAGTGGATAAGCTGAATTTTAGACCTATTTTAAAATTTGAAGGTTTTTTAAAACGGGATGCACGAATTAAAGAACGTCGTAAATATGGTTTAAAAAAAGCCAGAAAAGCTTCTCAATATTCAAAACGTTAATTCAAAACAATATTTTACTATATACTTATTATAAACATTATTTATATGCCTAAAAAGAATATACATCCAAAATGGTTTAATGATACAAAAGTCTATTATGATGGTCAATTAATCATGATTGTAGGTTCAACGAAACCTGAATTAAATGTTGATATTTGGTCAGGTAACCATCCTTTTTACACAGGGTCACAAAGAATAATCGATACTGAAGGTCGTGTTGAAAGGTTCTTAAAAAAATACAAGATTGAAAATGTGGTTAGCTAAAACCTATAAATTAATTAAAACTTAAATATATGCCAACTATACAACAACTTATTCGAGTACGACGTAAAAAAATTCAACCCCGAACAAAATCACCTGCATTAAAAAGTTGTCCTCAACGTAGAGGTGTATGCACGAGGGTTCATACAATTACACCAAAAAAACCAAACTCAGCGATACGAAAAGTAGCTCGCGTGAGGTTAACTTCTGGGTTTGAAGTTACAGCTTATATCCCAGGAATTGGTCATAATTTACAAGAGCATTCTGTAGTTTTACTTCGTGGGGGAAGAGTAAAAGATTTACCAGGAGTACGTTATCATATTATTAGAGGAACTCTAGATACAATTGGAGTAAAAGAACGACGTCAGGGTCGTTCAAAATATGGGATGAAAAAACCAGTAAAATAAAATAAAAGGTTAATAAAATAAATTATGTCACGTCGTACAAATAAAAAAAGAAAATTTCCCATAGCTGATTCAGTTTATGATAGTTTTTTAGTAAATTTAATGATCTCAAAAATTTTAAAAAGTGGCAAAAAAACTGTAGCACAAAAAATAATTTATGAAGCATTTGATATTATAAAAGAGAGAACAAATAATCAACCATTAAAGATTTTTGAAAAAGCAGTAAAAAATGTAAGCCCTGCAGTTAAAATAAAAGCTAAACGTGTTGGAGGTTCTACTTATCAAGTGCCTATTGAAATAAAAAAATTCAGAGGTATTAATTTAGGTTTATGCTGGATTATCCAATTTGCTAGAGCTCGCTCCGGAAAAACAATAGCAATTAAATTAGCAAATGAGATTATCGACGCTTCTAAAGGGTCGGGTAATGCAATCCGTAAAAAAGATGAAACTCATCGTATGGCAAGATCAAATAAGGCTTTTGCCCATTTCCGTTCTTAAGCATTTCTATTAATTAAATCGTATTTAATTAAACGCCAAAAGTAAAAAATATAAAATAACACAAGGACTATATATTATGGCTCGCGAAAAATATGACCGTACGAAACCACATATTAATATTGGAACAATTGGACATGTAGATCATGGTAAAACTACATTAACAGCTGCAATTACAGCTGTTTTATCACTTACGGATGATGTTACTAATGCAAAAAAATATGAAGATATTGATGCAGCACCTGAAGAACGTGCACGTGGGATTACAATAAACACTGCACATGTAGAATATGAAACAGAAAGTCGCCATTATGCTCATGTAGATTGTCCAGGACACGCAGATTATGTTAAAAATATGATTACTGGTGCGGCACAAATGGATGGAGCAATTTTAGTTGTTTCAGCAGCTGATGGCCCTATGCCTCAAACACGTGAACATATTTTATTATCTAAACAAGTTGGTGTACCTCATATTGTAGTATTTTTGAATAAAGAAGACCAGGTAGATGATCTTGAATTAGTGGAATTAGTGGAACTAGAAGTTAGAGAGCTATTATCTAATTACGATTTCCCTGGTGATGATATACCAATACTTACTGGTTCTGCTTTACAAGCTCTTGATGCCATTAATAATGAGCCTACTCTTAAAAAAGGTGATAATAAATGGGTTGATAAAATTTATAGTCTAATGGATTCAGTGGATAGTTATATCCCAACACCAATTCGTGATGTTGATAAACCATTCTTAATGGCGATTGAAGATGTTTTTTCAATTACTGGCCGAGGAACAGTTGCTACTGGTAAAATTGACCGTGGAATTGTAAAAGTAGGTGAAACAGTAGACCTAGTTGGTTTAGGTGATACTAAATCAACAACAGTAACTGGTGTTGAAATGTTCCAAAAAACTTTAGATGAAGGTGTAGCAGGAGATAATGTAGGGATTTTATTACGTGGGTTACAAAAAGATGATATCGAACGTGGAATGGTTTTATCAAAACCTGGTACAATCACACCACATAATACTTTTGAATCTGAACTTTATATTTTAACGAAAGACGAAGGTGGCCGCCATACTCCGTTTTTCCCAGGGTATAGACCTCAATTCTATGTAAGAACAACAGATGTTACAGGTGAAATTCTAAGTTTTATTACTGACGAAGGTGAAAAAACATTAATGGTTATGCCAGGTGATCGTGTTAAAATGACAGCAAAACTAATTTCTTTAATTGCAATTGAAGAAGGGATGCGATTTGCTATTCGTGAAGGTGGTCGAACTATTGGTGCTGGTGTTGTTTCAAAAATTATTCAATAAGTTATATTTTTATGTCAAAAGAAAAAATACGAATTATTTTACAGTCTTTTAATCATTTAGTCTTAAATGAATGCTGCAAAAAAATATTAAACGCTTTAGCGAATGAAAAATCAATTTTAAATGTAGCGGGCCCTATATCATTCCCTACAAAAAAAAGATCATATTGTGTTTTAAGATCTCCACATGTAAATAAGGACTCTCGAGAACAGTTTGAAATCCGTCGATATAAAAAAATTATTGATATTCAATCGGATTCGAAAGAAATCGTTAATACTCTATTACTATTAGATCTTTCACCAGGTGTATCGACTGAATTATATAGTTACAAATAGTATTCTTATTTCTGTTCTAGTTTTAAATTTAAAACTAGAACAGAAATAAGAATACTATGCTGCTATTAACTCTTCTTGTTTAAAATTTGATGTATTTGTACCACTATAGTTGACTTTTACAAATCTAACTAGGACAGGGTAATTTGAAGCAGATTTTTCTACTATTACAACAGTTCCAACATCATTATACCAATATGACTCTTTTCTTAAAATACGTACTTTTTCTCCTTTTTCTACCATAGTATTTTAGTTGTTTAGAAATAATTTAATTAATAGTTATAAATGAAATTATATTTTGTTTTTTATTAAGTTTACATAAAATTTTTATTTAGTTGTTTTTTAATATCATATGTGTTAATAATACTATATTATTAACATATGCTAAGGAGAGGCATTTATGAAAAATGAAACCCCAAAGATTTTCTATATACTTTTGATTGGGTTAGCAGTTATTTCAGGTTTTGTTTATTTTAAGTGGGACAATTTTTTAGAATTGGGAAGTAATTTAATTAATTATAAAGAGAGTCATCCAAGTCAAATGATTTCTTTTGATAAATTTTTAAGTTATTTAGAAAATGGTGATATAAAAAAAGTAGATTTGTATGAAAATGCTGAAATTGTAGTATTTGATGCTTTTGGTTCTTTAGGTGATAAATTACAACATATTGGTGTAAAAGTACCTATCCGTAATTCATCTTTAATTTTAAAATTAAGAGAATTTCAAATAGACTTTACAGCTCACCCAGCTGTAACTTTTGAATCAGCATGGTCTATTCTAAGTGCACTTTTAGTTCCTGTTTTACTTTTAGTTGTTTTCCAACTATTTTTTTCTGAAGGTAGTAATTATGACTTCTTTGGTAACTTACGTAAAGCTCGTGCAAAAATTCAATTAGATGCCAATACTGGTGTTTCCTTTAGTGATGTTGCTGGTATTGATGAAGCTAAACAAGAATTCGAAGAATTTGTTTCTTTTCTTAAAATGCCACAATTGTTTACAGCCGTTGGTGCTAACCCTCCAAAAGGAGTAATTATAGTTGGGCCTCCTGGAACAGGGAAAACTTTATTAGCAAAAGCAATTGCTGGAGAAGCAGGTGTTCCATTTATTAGTATTTCTGGCTCAGAATTTGTTGAAATGTTTGTTGGGATAGGGGCTTCCCGCGTTCGTGATTTATTTGAAACAGCAGAGCGAAATTCTCCATGTATTTTATTTATTGATGAAATTGATGCAATTGGTAGACAAAGGGGAACAGGTGTTGGAGGAACTAATGATGAGAGGGAACAAACATTAAACCAGATTTTAACTGAAATGGATGGGTTTAAGCCTACAAGTGGTATAATTGTTATTGCAGCTACAAATAGAGCTGATGTTTTAGATTCCGCTTTGTTACGTCCCGGTCGCTTTGATCGACAAATAACAGTTAACTTACCAGATATTTATGGCCGTATAGAAATTTTGAAAGTTCATAGTCGAAATAAAAACATAGACTCTAAAACATCCCTTAAATTTATTGCACAAAGAACTGCTGGTTTTTCAGGGGCGGATTTAGCTAATATACTTAATGAAGCTGCGATTTTAACAGCTCGTGCTAACCTAGAAACAATATCAATTAAACAAATATATACAGCTATCGAAAGAATTATTGCTGGTCTAGAGGGAGTTCTATTAAACGATTCTAGAAATAAAAGGTTAGTTGCTTACCATGAAGTTGGACACGCGTTAGCTGGTACTTTATTAAAAAATCATGATGATGTTCAAAAAGTAACTTTAATTCCTCGTGGGCGTGCTCAAGGATTAACTTGGTTTACACCGGATGAGCAACCTCTTTTAACGCGAGGCCAATTATCTTCTAGATTAATAGGTACACTTGGTGGAAGAGCAGCAGAAAAAGTTATTTTTGGTAAAATGGAAATAACGAGTGGTGCTAGTAATGACTTTTTTAAAGTAAATTCTTTAGCTAGACAAATGGTTACAAGATTTGGTATGTCTAGTTTAACGCCAATGGCTATGGATTTACCACAACCTTCAATTTTCTTTGGTCGACGTTTACAAACAAGACCTGATTGTTTCCTTGATGTTGCAGATCAGATTGATATGCAAATTATTGAAATTGTTGAAGATGGGTTTGATAAAGCTTGTACTATATTAGAAAGAAACCGTTTATTATTGGATCAATTGGCGACATTATTAACGCAAATGGAGACGATTGATGGAAAAGATTTCGAAAAATTTGTAAGTAGTTATACTGGTTTACCTAAAAAAACTAAATTACAACCATTAACTTAAATCGTATAGGTAATCTTTATTCTATTGAATTACACTT